CAACAAATCAAAATAATAATACTAAATATTTGTAATGCCTGCATTGTTTTGTTGTATTCAATTCAAAGGTTTTTTTCTTTCTTTAACTAACTACAAAGATTATGGGTTTTTCACTCTATTTTCTATATAATCTCGAAAGAAAAAAACCTAAAACCGAGAAAGGAAACGATAATAAAAATTGCTAATTACAAGTTTTAAAAATCTAGTTATCTTTTCAAATCTAGTTCAAAAAATATATATTTTTTTGACTCATCTCATTCTCCGTGTAGGATACCTCTTTTTAGTCTCATTCGATAGATTAAATGAGGAAAACTGCTCTACTATTTAATCTAATGAGTTCAAATTTAAGTAAATTCCATTTTAATAAAGTACAAAGGGGCGTATTCTAGGGTCGCTAAAAAAAAAAAAAAAAGAATAAAACAACTTATTTTAAAATTTTTACATATTAATTCAAAAAAAGTTATATGTTTTGACTTAATTTAGATAATAGAGTTTTTTTTATGTATTATTTTTTTTATTATTAATTTCTTAAAGAGTTTTTAAATTAATCAGTTACATAAATTCTGAATCCTGAGATGCCAAAGACGATGAATTGAGTTCTTTTTATCTTTCTCTATTTCTTAAAATTTTTTTTTAATTGAAGCTTAGGGAAGTACTTTAGAAACATATGTATAAAAAAAACATATTTTATTGAGTCCCTTGATGCCTACTATAACTAGTTATTTCGGTTTTCTACTAGCAGCTTTAACTATAACCTCAGTTCTATTTATTGGTCTAAGCAAAATCCGACTTATTTGAAATTAATTGAATGAAGATTTTTTTAGAAAAAAGGATTTCGGTGGTATTTCATATGTTCGATAGTTCCTTACCGTGTTAATTACCCAATTTTGGTCATTGAGATTCATCGGCAATACAGATTAAGAGCTAGGAATAGATAGTACCTCTCTTTTCTCCCTTTCAAAAATGAAAACAAAAGAAAATTGAAATGATTGAAGTTTTTTTATTTGGAATCGTCTTAGGTCTAATTCCTATTACTTTGGCTGGATTATTCGTAACTGCTTATTTACAATACAGACGTGGTGATCAGTTGGACTTTTGATTAATTAGCATCTCTTTTTTTTTACTGACCTCCTTCTTGCTTTCATATGCGGGAGGTCTAATTCAGATTGCTACTCAATGATTTGCGACCCGTGGAATTTTCACACAATCTAATAAACAAGAGGGAAATCACGCTCTGTAGGATTTGAACCTACGACATTGGGTTTTGGAGACCCACGTTCTACCGAACTGAACTAAGAGCGTTTTTCTTGTTTTTTATAAAAAACGAAAAGGCTATAAAGAGGACATTCTTTAACCCGAATCGATTTTGTACGTATATACTATATCATATATATCATAATTTTCAGAATTATATGTATGTACAATTTTATTAAAAAAAGATGGATCTAAAAAAGATCCCTCGTTACTGCTCTTCTGAGCAGTAATAGGTAGGGATGACAGGATTTGAACCCGTGACATTTTGTACCCAAAACAAACGCGCTACCAAGCTGCGCTACATCCCTTTCAATTGCTTTACAGTGTCATTGTAGAGAATTCCTGTCTTGTTTTCCACATCCTTCTTCGTTTTTATTGGTATATCAAATTCATTTCTTCGTTTTTTTTTTCTCATATCAGATAACAAACATATAATTCAAAAAATTACTTTTTTTTCGAGAATTCTCTCAATTTCCATTTTACTTACATAAATAGGCGCTTTCATTTTAAAATGGAATCTATCAGATCGTTCTAGTAGACAATATTTCAATTCTAATTTTCAAAGTGGGGGGGGGCGGAAGTTACATATACAAATACAAGAACTTCTTAACTACATGTACATCTGTAGTTATATATATTACTATATATAATGTAATACAATAAATAAAGAAGAAAGAAGGAGGATTTCAAATGCGAGATCTAAAAACATATCTTTCCGTAGCACCAGTACTAAGTACTCTATGGTTCGGTTCGTTAGCAGGTTTATTAATAGAGATTAATCGTTTATTTCCAGATGCATTAACATTTCCCTTTTTTTCATTCTAGTTATTAACATCAGAAAGGGGTGAAAAATTTTAGAGATACAATCAACGATCGGGGACTAATCCCCCCCCACCTTTTTCTAATTTTTTTTTTAGAATGAATTAGAAAAAGGTGGGGGGGGCGAAAGGTCATAAAAATGAGGGTTCAGGATCCAATTATATTAGTAATAGAACGACAAAAAAGGTTTTGCTAGGGAAAGAGTATCCGATGAGATACTTAATAATTGTATTGCTTATTATTTTCTTTTTATTTAATTACTAATTAATATTCATTGCAACGAAATATTTCAGAATTTTTTTTAGTTAACAGCTTCTATTTTTTTGGTTCTTGTTCTTTCTAGATCCTAAAAATAAAATAGAAGATTGGGGCGAATCATAAATCCAAAGGAGGTTTCATGGCCAAGGGTAAAGATGTTCGAGTAACAATTATTTTGGAATGTACCAGTTGTGTTCGAAATGATATTAAGAAAGAATCCGCGGGAATTTCCAGATATATTACTCAAAAGAATCGGCATAACACTCCTAGTCGATTGGAATTGAGAAAATTCTGTCCCTATTGTTATAAACATACAATTCACGGGGAAATCAAGAAATAGATCAAATTGAGTGCTTGTATGTCAACTTTTATTTTAAGAATAGGAATAATGCTAGTATCTATATATTATTACATATATATAAATATAAACAAATAAATCAATAGAAAGAAATCTAATCCTAGATTCTGAATTCTATATAGAAACTCTATCCTATATAGAAATATAAATCGTTTTTATTTTGATCCGATCAAAATAGTATTTTAGAGATTAGGATTTTAGAGATAAGGAATAAAAAAATTATGAATAAATCTAAGCGACTTTTTACTAAATCCAAGCGATCTTTTCGTAGGCGTTTGCCCCCGATCCAATCGGGGGATCGAATTGATTATAGAAACATGAGTTTAATTAGTCGATTTATTAGTGAACAAGGAAAAATATTATCTAGACGGGTGAATAGAGTGACTTTAAAACAACAACGATTAATCACTATTGCTATAAAACAAGCTCGTATTTTATCTTTGTTACCTTTTCTTAATAATCAGAAACAATTTGAAAGAAGTGAGTCGACCCCTAGAACTACTAGCCTTAGAACCAGAAAAAAATAGACTTATTCTTCAATTGAATAACAATTCCAATCTGAAGAAATTAAAAAAGAGATTAAAATTTTGTTCGCAAAATCCAATCAAGAATCAAAATTTGATTGTTGTGTCTGTCATAAAAAAAAAAGAAAAGAATCGTCGAAAAGAAAAAGAATAACTCTTTTTTTTAGCGACTATATACTCTCGTTTTGTTTTGACGACTTTTTTATAATACTAATTTCTACTCTACCTTCCCCGAGCTCATTCTCCTTAGAATTCTATTTAAAATATTTTCGTAGATTTTTTCCAATCCCCTTATTCTTTTATCTCATTGGAAATCGTATAAAGACAACTCCTATTTAATAGAGCTATTTGTGCAAGTATTTTCCGATTAAGAAGTAATTGCTTTTTGTACAGATTGTGTATGAATCGGTTATAACTATAGAATACCCCCGTTTCGTGAATTACGGCATTTATTCGAGTGATCCATAAACGGCGAAAATCTCTTTTTCTTTTACCCCTATCCCGATGAGCCGAAACTAAAGCTCTTATTCTCTGTTGAGTCATAGTTCGTGTAAGTCGTGAATGAGCCCCTCGAAAGCTTGATGCAAATAAACGAAGTTTTGTTCTACGCCTCCGAGCTATATATCCGCGTTTAATTCTAGTCATTGAATAAATCAAACTTTGATGAATAACTAATTCTTTTTTTAGTTATTCTTTTCCCCTTTACTAGTCTATTAATAACCAAACGAATTATTCCAATGTATAAAAAAAAATTCCAATGGCTTTTGCTACTCTAACCTTCCCCACCACTATTTTTGACTAGGTATTTTCCTTTGCTTTGAAAGGATAAATTGCCTTGATACTTGATATCAAAAAAATAGAATAACTACAAAAAGTAGTAAATAGAAATGGATAAATAGTGGGTTCCATCGTTTCTATGGTTACTTCTAAAACGGTGAGGTCCTCTCTATACACCGGAGCTCCTTCTTTTAATTAATCAATACTATTGGTAACTTGTACAATTCACATTCTTTGGCTCTACCCCATCAATATTCCAGTAATTAGGTCTTTCACAATAAGATCCACTTTATACAGTAACGGTATTTCATTTGTAAAATAGATTTGGTCGTTTACCCTGTTAGTCCGTTTTTTTCTTTCAAGAGTGGAATCTTTATGGAATTTCCCCCGCTTAATGGATAACCATTTGTTATCATTGGGGGTTTTCTAAAAAATGGAGTTGATTGGATTTGCACCAATGTAAACCATAAGTTTCAGACACAATAGAAGATATGAACAATCTATCTTTTTGAAATAATGAATGGAGTTCCTCCATTCTATTTTATTCACAGGTACTGATCCTTGATATTTCAAAAAGAATTTCCTTTTTGTGTCTCAGTCTATGATCTAAACGAGTCGCACATACACCCGAGTACATGTTCCTCGTCGCTGAGGGCATCCCCGAAGCGCTGGGGATTTCGTGACATTTCGGATTGGCTGTCTTGTATTTCTAATAAGTTGTTTAATGGTTGGCATACGGAATCATATAAATAATGGGCTGGTTTAGATTAGTTCTAACCGGCTAATTCTGAATTACTTCTCTTCAGGATTCTCTTTAATATATTTTTTTTCATATTGAAGAGAATATGAAACTAAACCTTTAATCTAAAAAGATATAAAATTAGAAATTGTAGATTTGCATGAAATCGCTCCTATTTTTTATTGGACCGCTACAAGATCAACAATTCCATGAGCTTGGGCTTCTGTTGCTGACATAAAAACATCCCTTTCCATGTCTTCGGATACAACCCATATAGGTTTGCCCGTTCTTTGTACATAAACCCTTGTGATGGTTTCGCGAAGTTTTAGTAGTTCTTCCGCTTCCAAGATAAATTCTCCCGTTTGTGCCTCATAAAACGAACTAGCGGGTTGATGGATCATTACCCTGATGATATAATAGAAAATGTTCTTCTATTTCGCAGAATGAGGCGAGATAACCAAAAAAACAGAGAAAATTGAATAACCGTACAGGCTTTTTTGTGCATTGCATACGGCTCCACAATGGAATTGACTTTTTTTACCTTTCCTTTTGACGAAATAACAAAATATATAGGTTGTATTATACGTAGATCCAGAAATCATCCAATTACCATCCTTCTTTTTTGTAGGAGTTAAAAAAATACTATGATGGTTCCGTTGCTTTATATATCATTTTTTTTGATTCGTCTATGATTCAGCAATCCCAAAGTGTCTTTTTTTTTTTTTTTAATATCAATTTTGTAAATAAGCTTCCGGTGTGAAAACAAAGTTTGTGACGCTGAGATGTGCCCGAATAGGTAAGATATCATTTGAAATACCCCTTCCTTATCTCATACTACTCTTTCAATATATAATCTAATTTTTTTTTAAGCTAAAAAATTTCATATCGAATTCGAAGTGCCATGCTATTTTTACTTAACTAATTCATATTTTCGATGGCGAAGGCATAGTATTTTTTTCTCGAAAATAAAAAAACTCATTGGCGCCAAGCGTGAGGGAATGCTATACGTTTGGTAATTGCTCCTCCGACTAGGATAAAGGATGCTATTGAAGCGGCCAATCCCATGCATATTGTCTGTACATCGGGTCGCACAAATTGCATAGTATCATAAATAGCCATTCCCGATATTACCCATCCACCAGGAGAGTTTATAAACAAATAAAGATCTTTGGTATCCTTTTCTATACTGAGATATATCATAAGACTAATAAGTTGATTCGAGATTTCGGTATCAACCTCTTGGCCTAAAAAAAATAATCTTTCTCGATAAAGTCGGTTGATTAGGATCAAATTTTATTCCTTAGGAGCCGTACAGGCACCTTTTGATGCATACGGTTCAACAAAAATTGTGAAAAAATCAATGTGTCGATTCCAACCCCCCTTTTTTTCATAGAAGGTTTTTCTTTCTAACTTATAACGTAAGGACTTGCTCCAAAAAGTCAAATAAAAAATCCGTTTTGGCCCCGATATTATAATCCTATAATAAAACGATTGATTAAGCCTGTCAGACTAACGTGATTCATTGATATTTTTTTTTCATCGAGATTCAGTTGAAATGGCGATGGTTTTTTCTTGTTCCTGAACGGGCTTCTTTCTTTTTTATTCCATTTTTTAGGTTTATGCTCTACCCCGAGTAAAAGGAAAAATTTGCCCGATTTTGATTTGCACATATAGGACAAATGAACCAAATACCGCGTCTTTTTTTACTACTCCTTCTTTTTTTTTTTTCAATTAATTTCTTTCGCATGTCTTCTGTCAACTAGTCAACAAATTTTTAATTATATTATTTGATTTGAGCAACAGTCTGTTTTAGATCACCCTGTTTCAATTCAATTTTTTTTTTTTTTTTTATAGAATTTTTTATCATAATTTTGCATATCATATAAGTAGTAATTATAAAAATATTATATATTAATTATCAATTGGGTTTTTGCTAAACGGAGCCTGGATATTTCATTTTATTAGTCCGATCACGTAAACCATAAAAAAATTTGATAATCTAATATCAATCTAAATACTCCCTGCATTTAATTCTACTTTATTTTTTGCGCTTCGCGTTACAAATTTTTGATAATTCAATCAATCTTTTTGGGCGAAACAGAGGATATCTCGATCGAGGGAGAAAATGGGGAAATCCCACATAGCCCAATATATCTGACAAGTCGCACTATATGTCAACCCAAGATGTATCTCCTTCTCCAGGACTTCGAAAAGGTACTTTTGGAACGCCAATAGGCATGAAATGAAAAAAAAAGAGAATGAAGTTCTCTATTTCACTTTGATGTGGAAACGTAAGACTGGGGTTTCGTTTTTTAATACTATTACTTTTTTTTGCTACTTTGATTAATCATATTTAAAGTAATCATATTTAATACATAAGTTGAATAAGCTAAAATAAAATATAAAATAAAAGTAAAGTAAGAGAGAATGAATAAAAATAAAGGAAATTTTTTACGAACGGGCTTCTGAATGATGAACAACAATAGCTATCTTGGTTCATATAAAATAGGATTCACCCCCATTGCGTATTCGTACTTATCGGATATAGAATAGATCCGCTTCCCTTTTTTCTTATGAATCGAATTGTTCCATTATTACTAACAGAATAGAACAAATATTAATCCTTTCTCCGAACTAATTACCTAAAAAAGGGGGGTCCGTAGCATAGTTTTTTCCAATGCAATAAAGTTACATAGTGTCTATTTTTCGTTGATAAAGGGGTATTTCCATGGGTTTGCCTTGGTATCGTGTTCATACTGTTGTATTGAATGATCCCGGTCGTTTGCTTTCTGTTCATATAATGCATACTGCTCTGGTTGCTGGTTGGGCCGGTTCGATGGCTCTATATGAATTAGCTGTTTTTGATCCCTCCGACCCTGTTCTTGATCCAATGTGGAGACAAGGTATGTTCGTTATACCTTTCATGACTCGTTTAGGAATAACCAATTCGTGGGGCGGTTGGAATATTACAGGAGGGACTATAACGAATCCGGGTCTTTGGAGTTACGAAGGGGTAGCCGGAGCACATATTGTGTTTTCTGGCTTGTGCTTCTTGGCAGCTATTTGGCATTGGGTATATTGGGATCTAGAAATTTTTTGTGATGAACGTACAGGAAAACCTTCTTTGGATTTACCCAAGATTTTTGGAATTCATTTATTTCTTTCAGGAGTGGCTTGCTTTGGTTTTGGCGCATTTCATGTAACAGGATTATATGGTCCTGGAATATGGGTATCCGACCCTTATGGACTAACCGGAAAGGTCCAACCCGTAAACCCGGCGTGGGGCGTCGAGGGTTTTGACCCTTTTGTTCCGGGAGGAATAGCTTCTCATCATATTGCAGCAGGGACGTTGGGTATATTAGCGGGCCTATTCCATCTTAGTGTTCGTCCGCCTCAACGTCTATACAAAGGATTACGTATGGGCAATATTGAAACCGTCCTTTCCAGTAGTATTGCTGCTGTCTTTTTTGCAGCTTTTGTTGTTGCTGGAACTATGTGGTATGGTTCTGCAACTACTCCCATCGAATTATTTGGTCCTACTCGTTATCAATGGGATCAGGGATACTTTCAACAAGAAATATATCGAAGAGTTAGTGCTGGACTGGCTGAAAATCAAAGTTTATCAGAAGCTTGGTCTAAAATTCCTGAAAAATTAGCTTTTTATGATTATATTGGTAATAATCCAGCAAAAGGGGGGTTATTCCGAGCGGGTTCAATGGACAATGGAGATGGAATAGCTGTTGGATGGTTAGGACACCCCGTCTTTAGAAATAAAGAAGGGCGTGAACTTTTTGTACGTCGTATGCCTACTTTTTTTGAAACATTTCCGGTTGTTTTGGTAGACGGAGACGGAATTGTTAGAGCCGACGTCCCATTTAGAAGGGCAGAATCCAAATATAGTGTCGAACAAGTAGGTGTAACTGTTGAGTTTTATGGTGGTGAACTCAATGGAGTGAGTTATAGTGATCCCGCAACTGTGAAAAAATATGCTAGACGGGCTCAGTTGGGTGAGATTTTTGAATTAGATCGTGCTACTTTGAAATCCGATGGTGTTTTTCGTAGCAGTCCAAGAGGTTGGTTTACTTTTGGACATGCTTCGTTTGCTCTACTTTTCTTCTTTGGACACATTTGGCATGGTGCTAGAACCCTCTTCAGAGATGTTTTTGCTGGTATTGATCCAGATTTGGATGCTCAAGTGGAATTTGGGGCATTCCAAAAACTTGGAGATCCAACTACAAAAAGACAAGCAGTCTAATGCAACATTGCTTTTTTTCTTCTAGTTTCTGTTTGCGATTTTATTTAATAGGTAGGGTACTGCAGGAATCTTGATTTAAACCGCTGCCGTTTCTTTGACTCTTTTTATTTCTTTATCCAGAGGGATACTCTCAAGTAAACAAAACAGGTATGAAAGCTATAATTGTAAACCACGATCAAATTTATGGAAGCATTGGTTTATACATTTCTCTTAGTATCCACTTTAGGGATAATTTTTTTCGCTATTTTTTTTCGGGAACCACCTAGAATTTCAACTAAAAAATGAAATAATTTTTCATTATCTTCATTGACGTAATCAGCCTCCAAATATTTGGAGGCTGATTACGTCAACTAGTCCCCGTGTTCCTCGAATGGATCTCTTAGTTGTTGAGAGGGTTGCCCAAAGGCAGTATATAGAGCATACCCAGTAAAACTCACAAGTAACCCAGATATAAAGATGGCGACTAGGGTTGCTGTTTCCATTATTATAGAATTGAAAGACCACAATGGATCTATGCTAAGATCGTTTATTTACAACGGAATGGTATACAAAGTCAACAGATCGTAATGAATACAAAATAAGATTTATGGCTACACAAACTGTTGAGGATAGTTCTAGATCTGGTCCAAGAAGCACTACTGTAGGGAAGTTATTGAAACCATTGAATTCCGAATATGGTAAAGTAGCTCCTGGATGGGGAACGACCCCTTTAATGGGTGTTGCAATGGCTCTATTTGCGGTATTCTTATCTATTATTTTAGAGATTTATAATTCTTCTGTTCTACTGGATGGCATTTCAGTGAATTAGACTGAGAAAAATCTGGAAGTCCCAGCTTTTAGCTCAATACAAACAAGTCAAGTATGTATGTAGGTCTAAAAATTTTGGCCTATTCTCCTTTGGTAGTTCGACCGCGAAATTTTTTTCTGCATTGTATATTTCCGGAATATGAGTGTGTGACTTGTTATAATGGACCCTATGGATAGTACAGAGAATGGGATCTGTCATCTTTATCAAG